ATCGTTTATTCCCCGATGCTTTGTCATTTCCTTTTTTTTAATTATAGTTTAAGATCCTATTTTATTTTAGAGAACAGAAATGGAAAAGAGGTTTCCGTATAGGGTAAAAAATTCCACGAAATCATAGCATAGAAAAAAGGATACTTAAATAAAATACTGGAAAAAAATAATTGATAATTAGAAAAAATTGTATTACTTACATAATATTATTATATTCTATTAATTTCTATTAGTATTAATTGGAATTACCTAGTTAGTAACTTCTATTTCTATTTATATATATTTTTATATATATATATTTTTTTTCTTTTTTGTTCTTTTCGTCTTCTTAGATTTAGATTCGGGTCGAAAATAGAAGAATTAAGTCGATCAAAAATTTAAAGGAGGTTCATGGCTAAGGGTAAAGATGTCCGAGTTAGAGTTATTTTGGAGTGTACCAGTTGTGCCCAAAATGGTGTCAATAAGAAATTGCCGGGCATTTCTAGATATATTACTCAGAAGAATCGACACAATACACCCAGTCGATTAGACTTGAGAAAGTTTTGTCGTTATTGTCACAAGCATACGATTCATGGAGAAATAAAGAAATAGATCGAATGGAACATATGTAGTGTATTATTTTTCAAAGGAGCAGGAAAAAGAAAAACTTAATATATATATATATAAATATATAATATACAAATAAAAAAAGAAAACCCATTTCGGTCAGATCTGAAATGAATAAAGAAATAGAAATTTAGAGATAAGGAATAAACCATGGATAAATCCAAGCAACCTTTTCGCAAATCCAAGCGATCTTTTCGTAGGCGTTTTCCCCCAATTGAATCGGGGGATCAAATTGATTATAGAAACATGAGTTTAATTAGTCGATTTATTAGTGAACAAGGAAAAATATTATCTAGACGGGTGAATAGATTGACCTTGAAACAACAACGATTAATTACTATTGCTATAAAACAAGCTCGTATTTTATCTTTGTTACCTTTTCTTAATAATGAAAAACAGTTTGAGAGAGCTGAGTCGATCCCTAGAACTGCTGGTCCTCGAACCCGAAATAAATAGATATACTCTTCCTATTGATTCAAAACTCCAAGCAGAACTCAAGCTCAGATTGATGTTTTGCTCAAAAACCTCGAATCCAGATTTGATTGTTGTGTTATAAGAAACAACAAATAGGGAAAGAAGAAATCTTTTTTTTTTGAAAGATGTTCGTTCATTCCCACTACTTATCTTAATTTCTTTTTAATTTCTTAAATTCATTTTTATTCTATCTTCCCGGAGTCCATTCTCCGGGGAATTCTATTCTGTTTTCGCTATTCATATATATGATATATTACTTTTGAATCTCTTTTATTTGCTAATCTTATTGGAAATCATGTAAAGACAATTCTTATTTGAAATAGCTATTTGTGCAAGTATTTTACGATTAAGAAGCAATTGCTTCTTGTACAGATTGTGTACGAATTTACTATAACTATAGAATACCATATTCTCACGAGCTGCTGCATTTATTCGAGTGATCCACAAACGACGAAAGTCCCTCTTTTGTCTGCCCCTATCCCGATGAGAGGAAACCAAAGCTCTCATTTTCTGTTGAGTAGCAGTTCGGGTAAGTCTTGAATGGGCCCCTATAAAGGTTGATGCAAATAAACGAATTTTTGTTCGACGTCTCCGAGCTATATATCCTCGTCTAACTCTGGTCATTGAATCAAATTAAACTTTAATGAATAACTAATTGATTTCTTTTCTTTCAGTTATCCTCTTATCCCCCTCTAGTTAATTAATACCAAAACGGATTATTCCGATATATAAAATATAAATTCCAATGGCTTTTGCTACTATGACCTTCCCAACCACGATTTTTTATTCTTTCCAGGTATTTTACCCAGAAAGAATAAATTCTAGCGATATAAAAAAAGATAAAAAATAGTGGGTTCCATCGTTTCTATGGTTACTTCGTAAACGGTGAGGTCCTCTCTATACACCGGAGCCTTTTCTTTCATTTAACCAAATGTTATTGTGAACTTGTATAGTCCACACTCCTTAGTTTAGCTCTACCAATCAGTAATAGTTCTTTTCACAAAAGGGTTATCTATACAGTGACGGCATTTAATTATGAAAGTTGGCTAGGTAGCTGACCTTGTTAGTCCGTTCTTTCAAGAATAGGAACATAACCTTTTTGCTTCTTATAGTACTATTTCCTCCGCTTAATAGATAACTATTTGCTACCAATGGGGAATTACTTCTCATCTCAAACTGAGGTGATTGGATTTGCACCAATGGAAACCATAAATTTCATACACAAAAATATAGGTAGATGATGGATCTTTAGCTTTATAAATAGTAAATAACGTTTTTCCATCCTATCTATCTTTATTCCTTGGTACTGGTGATTGTTACTTGAAAAATTGCTGCATTTATTTTATTTTGTTTGAACTCATGATCTAAACGAGTCGCACATACACCCGAGTACATGTTCCCCGTCGTTGAGGGCACCCCCTAAGTGCGGGGGATTTCGTGATATTTCGTATTGGCTGTCTTGTGTTTCTAATAAGTTGTTTAATTGTCGGCATATCATACATATATATAATAAAATAGGTTGGTTTAGATCGATTTTAACCTGATTTATTGATGATTATGAATTATTTACATTCAATATCAAATCACGGAAAAATAGAATTATGGAGGGAATTATATATTTAGTCGAAATCCCCAGTGGTTTCATTTTCGACCGCTACAAGATCAACAATGCCATGAGCTTGGGCTTCTGTTGCTGACATAAAAACATCTCTCTCCATGTCTTCGGATATAACCCATAAAGGGTTACCTGTTCTTTGTACATAAACCTTTGTGAGGGTTTCGCGAAGTCTGAGTAGTTCTTCCGCTTCCAAGATAAATTCCCCTGCTTGTGCCTCATAAAAAGAACTAGCAGGTTGGTGAATCATAACCCTGATAATATAATATTGATCTAACATCATGCATGAATGGTTCTTCTATCTTGAAGAATTGGATTAAAGTAAGGACTAAAAAAAAAAAAGAAAAAAAAATAGAATTGAACGACGGACCGTACAGGCACCTTTTGTGCATTGCATACGGCTCTGCAATGGAATTTTCTTTTTCCCCCTTCTATTCTATCGAAGAAAAAAAAAAGAATCCATCCGATCTAGATTGTTGAATGATCCATTTTCCACCCTTCCTTTCATTCATATTGAAATGTAAAAAAAAAATACTATGATGGTTCTGTTGCTTTCTATATTTATCTCGTCTGTGATTTAGCAATCCCAAAGTTTCTTTTTGATACGATCAAATAAGAAAAAATTATCTTTTTTTTTTTCGTACTCTTTTCTTCGTAAGAGAAATATAAAAAAAAGACTTCTGGTGTGGAAGAAAAGGGTTTGTGACGCTGAAATGTACTCCCGACATAGAAGATCAAGTCGGAAATAACCTTTTTTCATACTACTATCTTGATAAAAAATATCGTGTTAGGAAAAACAATAATAGTTTGTTCATATCGAACTCGAAGTGCCATGCTATTATTACCTAATTATTCATATTCAATATGGCGAAGGCATAGTCTTCTTCTTCTTTTTTTTTTCAAATAAAAACTCATTGGCGCCAAGCATGGGGGAATGCTAGACGTTTGGTAATTTCTCCTCCGACCAGAATGAAGGATCCCATTGAAGCGGCTAATCCCATGCATATTGTATGTACATCGGGCGAAACAAATTGCATAGTATCATAAATCGCGATTCCTGGTATTACCCATCCGCCAGGGGAGTTTATAAACAAATAAAGATCCTTAGTATCATCTTCTATACTGAGATATACCATGAGACCAACAAGTTGATTTGAGATCTCGCTATCAACTTCTTGACCTAAAAAAAGTAATCTTTCTCGATAAAGTCGGTTGATTAGGACAAAATTATATCCCTTTTGAACCGTACGTGCATCTTTGGATGCATACGGTTCAAAAAAATTGCTAAAATAAAGAATCAATGTGTCGATTCCAATCCTATCTCTTTTTTTTTTAGAGATTTATGCTTTTCTAATGAAGGGGTTTTTTCTTCCATAAAAAAAAGAATTTACTGAACTTATTTAATTAACCTCTCATTGATGTATTGTTTCGTCGAGATTTAAATCACGATGTCATTTTCTTGTTCCTGAATGGGCCCTTTGAATTCTCTTAGGTTCATGTTCTACTCCGGGGAAAGATCTATCCGAATTCTAGTTGTACATATAGGACAAATGATCTCAGTACCACTTCTTTTTGCTACGACTTTTTTTCAATTCGTTTCATGCCTCCCAAAAACAATTCGATGTATTTATTATAATGGTTGACATGGCAGTTTAAGAGTGCCCCTCTAATTAAATAAATAAAATATAAGAATCTTCTATGCATAGCTACAAGCGGTAATTCTACATATATTACTATTACCCATTTGGTATTTTATGAGCAGAGCCTGGATACTCAATTTTTTTAGTCCAAGTTAACCATAAATTCTTCTAATTAAGAATATTGCTCCTCAATCTAAATTAATCTAATTAAACTTCACGCTACGCATGATTGATTCTTCAATCAATACAATATTTCTTGGGCGAAACAGAGGATATCTCGATCGGGGGAGAAAATGGGGAAATCCCATATGACCCAATATGTCTGACAAGTCGCACTATACGTCAACCCAAACTGCATCTTCCTCTCCAGGACTCCGAAAAGGTACTTTTGGAACACCAATGGGCATTAAATTAAAGAAAAAATTTAAGTACTATACTTCACTTTAATATGGAAACGTAAGAATGAGTTTATTGTCTTCATCATTTTTTTTCTATTTATTCCACTTTTACTTTATACAATACAAAAATTCGAACACAAATTCGAAGGTTTTTAGAGAAAGGCAGAATTAATAAATAAAAATCTTAATGAAGAGATAGATCGTTTGAATAATAAAAAAGTATCCATACATTCATTCCCCAAAAACAGGACTAATGCTCCCATTGCGTATTGGTACTTATCGGGTATAGAATAGATCTGCTTCTCTTTGTTCTTACGAACAGAATTCAGCCGTTATTTTCAACGGAATACAATAAAAAGTAACCTTTTCTCATACAGAATTCGCTGAAAAGGTTAGGTAAATAGTATAAGTCTATTGCAATGCGATAAAGTTACATAGTGTCTATTTTTCTTTGAGAAAGGGGTATTTCCATGGGTTTGCCTTGGTATCGTGTTCATACTGTCGTATTGAATGATCCCGGCCGATTGCTTTCTGTCCATATAATGCATACAGCTCTAGTTTCTGGTTGGGCCGGTTCGATGGCTCTATACGAATTGGCGGTTTTTGATCCCTCTGACCCCGTTCTTGATCCAATGTGGAGACAAGGTATGTTCGTTATACCCTTCATGACTCGTTTAGGAATAACCAATTCATGGGGTGGTTGGAGTATTTCAGGAGGAACTGTAACGAATTCGGGTATTTGGAGCTATGAAGGCGTGGCAGGAGCACATATTGTGTTTTCTGGCTTGTGTTTTTTGGCGGCCATCTGGCATTGGGTGTATTGGGACTTAGAAATATTCTGTGATGAACGTACAGGAAAACCTTCTTTGGATTTGCCCAAAATCTTTGGAATTCATTTATTTCTCTCAGGAGTGGCTTGCTTTGGCTTTGGCGCATTTCATGTAACAGGCTTATATGGTCCTGGAATATGGGTGTCTGATCCTTATGGACTAACTGGAAAAGTACAATCTGTAAGTCCAGCGTGGGGCGCGGAAGGTTTTGATCCTTTTGTTCCCGGCGGAATCGCCTCTCATCATATTGCAGCAGGTACACTGGGCATATTAGCAGGCCTATTCCATCTTAGTGTCCGTCCGCCTCAACGTCTCTACAAAGGATTACGTATGGGCAATATTGAAACTGTACTTTCTAGTAGTATCGCTGCTGTTTTTTTTGCAGCTTTTGTTGTTGCTGGAACTATGTGGTATGGTTCAGCAACAACCCCAATTGAGTTATTTGGTCCCACTCGTTATCAGTGGGATCAGGGATACTTCCAGCAAGAGATATATCGAAGAGTTGGTGCCGGACTAGCTGAAAATCTAAGTTTATCGGAAGCTTGGTCTAAAATTCCTGAAAAATTAGCTTTTTATGATTACATTGGTAATAATCCGGCAAAAGGGGGATTATTCAGAGCAGGTTCAATGGATAGCGGAGATGGAATAGCTGTTGGATGGTTAGGACATCCAGTCTTTAGAGATAAAGAAGGGCGCGAGCTTTTTGTACGCCGTATGCCTACTTTTTTTGAAACATTCCCGGTAGTTTTAGTAGATGGAGATGGAATTGTTCGGGCAGATGTTCCTTTTCGAAGGGCAGAATCGAAGTATAGTGTTGAACAAGTAGGTGTAACTGTTGAGTTCTATGGTGGCGAACTCAATGGAGTCAATTATAGCGATCCTGCTACTGTGAAAAAATATGCTAGGCGCGCACAATTAGGCGAAATTTTTGAATTAGACCGGGCTACTTTGAAATCTGATGGTGTTTTTCGTAGTAGTCCAAGGGGTTGGTTCACTTTTGGGCATGCTTCGTTTGCTTTGCTTTTCTTTTTTGGACATATTTGGCATGGTGCTAGAACCTTGTTTAGAGATGTTTTTGCTGGTATTGATCCGGATTTGGATGCTCAAGTGGAATTTGGAGCATTCCAAAAACTTGGAGATCCAACTACAAAGAGACAAGTAGTTTGATACAAGACTGCTCTAGCATCTTTATCCTCTATCTCTATTTTTTTCTCGGGTACTCGAGAAAAAAATAGAGACTTGAATCAACTTCTTTTCGTTGATTCTTTCCCCTCTTTTTTTATGGTATGGTAAATAATCTCACTTAAACGAATAGATGTGAAAGCTATAATTGTAAACCACGATCGAATCTATGGAAGCATTGGTTTATACATTCCTTTTAGTCTCGACTTTAGGGATAATTTTTTTCGCTATCTTTTTTCGAGAACCTCCTAAGGTTCCGACTAAAAAATAATGAAATAATTTTTCATTATATCAACTGAAGTAATGGGCCCCCATATCAGGAGGCTCATTACTTCAACGAGTCTAGTCCCCGTGTTCCTCGAATGGATCTCTTAGTTGTTGAGAGGGTTGCCCAAAAGCGGTATATAAGGCGTATCCCGTAAAGCTTACAAGTAAACCTGATATGAAGATGGCGACTAGGGTTGCTGTTTCCATTTTTAGAAAATTTCAAGATCACAAAGGATCTACGATAAGATCATTTATTTATTTACAATTACAACGGAATAGTATACAAAGTCAACCGATCTCAACCAATGATTAAATAGGATTTATGGCTACACAAACCGTTGAGGGTAGTTCTAGATCTAGGCCAAGACAAACTACTGTAGGGAGTTTATTGAAACCATTGAATTCGGAATATGGTAAAGTAGCTCCGGGCTGGGGGACTGCACCACTTATGGGAGTTGCAATGGCTCTATTTGCAATATTCCTATCTATTATTTTGGAAATTTATAATTCTTCTGTTTTACTGGATGGAATTTCAATGAGTTAGGTTCATAAGAACTATGAAGCTCTAGTTTTTCAATCAAAAAAATTTTTATTGAAAACTTGGATTTATAGGCCTTTTTGGTAGTTCGACTGTGGTATTTCTTTTTTCGGTATTTCCGGAATATGAGCGTGTGACTTGTTATAATTGATCCTATTGATAATACAGAGAACGGCCCTGTCATCTCTATTAAGATGATTCTACCCCGTCGGATATTTATTCTAATATCTGGAACACGGAATATTATAGAAAAAATAAAGAAAAGAAATATTCTAACTATGATTCATACCTATTATTTAGACCTCGCAACCGGACTAAAAAAAAATTTTCAGATGGGTATTTCCTAAATGAAATAATTTTTATTTCTTTAGACTTATTAAATTAATTTTATCTGAAGAACAACTTCTTTCTCTAGATTTTGTTGAGTCATTACATCCACTCATTGAAATTTAATAAGTGATGATCAAATGGTTTTTACTCAAAGAACCCTTTTATTTAGCTTGGGATTAAATCATCGTGGTTCTTGTATGAATCTGAGGTTTTAATTGATTTATAGGGTCTTAACAAGGGAATTCCTATCAACAGTAAAACAAAAGTCGACCCGCATTACGCACAAAAAACAACAAATTAAATAACAAAAACAAACAAAAATAGGAAAGAGAAGATTCAAGAGGCCTGGAACGATCAATATAAAGAAAGGTGTATGAGCTAACTTGATATTTTTGGCATTAGCATCACAAAGAAGAGATTTAGGATTTTTTGACTTCCTATCTTTGGGACAAATTGAATCGAGCAGCTAAGAAGTTTTTAACTTTCTATTGCATATCCGTCGAAATCGGTATTTGTGTGTTTCTGTTTGAGCCGTACGAGATGAAATTCTCATATACGGTTCTCGGGGGGGGGGGTGCTCTCGGATTCCCTATCTCAATAAAGTATATGATTGGTTCGAGGAACGTCTCGAGATTCAAGCGATTGCAGATGATATAACTAGTAAATATGTTCCTCCTCATGTCAACATATTTTATTGTCTAGGAGGAATCACGCTTACTTGTTTTTTAGTACAAGTAGCTACGGGTTTTGCTATGACTTTTTACTATCGTCCAACTGTTACGGAGGCCTTTTCCTCTGTTCAATACATAATGACTGAAGCCAACTTTGGTTGGTTAATTCGATCAGTTCATCGATGGTCAGCAAGTATGATGGTTCTAATGATGATTCTGCACGTATTTCGTGTGTATCTTACAGGTGGGTTTAAAAAACCTCGCGAATTAACTTGGGTTACAGGTGTGGTTCTGGCTGTATTGACTGCATCTTTTGGTGTAACTGGTTATTCCTTACCTCGGGACCAAATTGGTTATTGGGCAGTAAAAATTGTGACAGGCGTGCCTGACGCTATTCCTATAATAGGATCTCCTTTGGTAGAGTTATTACGCGGAAGTGCTAGTGTGGGTCAATCTACCTTGACTCGTTTTTATAGTTTACACACTTTTGTATTGCCTCTTCTTACTGCCGTATTTATGTTAATGCACTTCCTAATGATACGTAAGCAAGGTATTTCGGGTCCTTTATAGTTATAGCTTTTTTTTTATAGAGTATAGAGAAAACAGATCATAGATATTTGTAATTTCTGATATATCGTATCGGGAAGGAACAATAGTATTTCATTGCTACAAATATGTATTATTGAAAAAATAAGACATATTTTTTGATACTTCTCTTCAACTCCGAAGTATTTTAGTTCTTATTTGATAAGAATAGTTGAAGTGGATTCTCCGAAGAGAGGATGGATGGATTATGGGAGTGTGTGACTTGAACTATTGATTGGGCCATGCCGATATATTATTTTATCCGCCACGTTGGAATTCACAACCAAACGTGTCTCCGCATCCAACCACCACGTAAATCCCTCTATGTAGCATAGGATAGGCCGGTTCGCTTGAGGAGAATCTTTTCTATGATCATGCCCGAATTATGTCATGCATGAACAGACTCCGTAAGATCCTGTAGAATAAGTGATGTGGCACGATCCAATGTTTTATCTATCCCACTTACTTATTTATAGTATGGAAATGCATTCATTTCCTCTGCATCGACCTCGATATATAATATGATACTATCGGAGTGAAATAAGGGATCTAAGGAAGAACAGAGGCTAGACTTTATTAGTAACAAGTAAAGACTTTGTATGTAAGAAAATCGAGATGTTGTGGGGAAAAAAACGAATCAAATCAAAAAGACATGAGACAGTCCAAAAAGCCCTTGATTATGATCAAATTTTTAAGCCTACTTGGATATTGAGCATTTATCTGTAAGAACTAAATTATTTGCACTGAATATGAATAGGTGCAACTTCGGAAATGAGATCTAGTAAATCCTTTCTTACTTACATAGAGTCATTCTATTTTATATGTGTGGATATGTATTAAATATAGATTTTCTATCAATCTATT